GTTGGTTGGGCTTTTCATCACATGTTTATTCTCTTCATATTCATATTGAAAGAAGTTAGTTATTTAGAAAAAACTTACGTTCCGTATTGAATTCTCAACGATGTAAAATGTATCGAAATTCGAAAGAACCTATATTCTATCTCCTATCTCTTATTCCCTATTCTTTAAATGAAATAGTTCAATTATAAATTCTCTGGGGATCTCTTATTTTCTAACCAAGAGGGGGTTTTTGATGCTATAATTGAATTCAATTAAGGGGATTAAATCTCTAAGACTCTAGGGTAAAATAAAAAAGAAAAAGGGGGGGGGCAAGGATTTAATCTATACTTGTTTGGCTTTATACCTAGACAAGATAGTCAGCGTCTCGAAAAAAAAGGACCTTTATTTGATTTATGATTCCTATCGAATTCGGGGAGTAGGTAAAAGTTAATGAGCAGCGGAAAGTATTAAGTTCAATATCTACGTCTGTCCGAATCTTATTAATAAACAATCAAATTCCATATGTAATCGATGTATTTTATTTGAACTTTATTTTTCAATAGTTCATCTTTGGCTCTAATGAATAATTGTAAATCTATGTAAAGATTGAGACAAGGGTGCTTCATCCATTTTATTCATTTTACTTTTTGATTATAGAAAGATTACTGAATCTCACATCAAATAAAATACGAAAATATATATTAATATATTATAATTATATATAATGAATATAATGAGGAAACGCATAACTTATATGTATATATTGTTATCGCTCTATTTCAGTGACAATCGTTTTTTTTTTGTGAAAAAATGGGGATCTTTTCCATTTTCAAATTGAAATATTTAACATAGAATGTTTATAAGAGTGAATGTTGCTCTATCTATCTGATAGATAAGAAAACCCACTATCCTATTCTTTCATTTAATTGAAAAAATCAGAATGAAAGAATAATGACTTAAATCTTCCTTTACATCAGTTTTTTTATTCTTCGATCTATCTGCTTTAAGCGATGATTATTCAATTCCAAAAGAAATAGAAATATTTCTCTTTTATGAGGATCAAACGCGGGTCGTACTGTAAAACTTTATTGAAATAATATTCAAATAAAAAATAAGAATGTCAAAGGAAGATGTAGATATTCAAAAAGAACTCGTTTATTCGTCTTATTTTTGTTTTTTTTTTTTTATGATATTTCTATTTTTTTAATAGAATATTTCTTTATTAATCTCTAATATTTTTAATTATTATTAATCAAGCATGGAGTTAAAAATAGGGGGTTAAGTTTAATTCTTGCTAAAACTTTTTCATAAAAATATCTATCTATTTAAAAATATCTATCTATTTATATAGAAGAAAAAAATATAGATTACTATGTAACGGATGAACCAATGATTATTCATGATTCCATAATAGAATCAATTCCATACCGGCTCCAAATTAGAGAAATGTTATGGTAAAACTTCGTTTGAAACGATGTGGTAGAAAGCAACGTGCGACTTGAAAGACATGATCCGTTGTGGATTCTTACGTCCACCATTTTTTATAGGAATGGAGGTGCTCTTGGCTCGACATCGTTTGTTCTGTTCCACTATACCCTCTCTTTTTTTGTTGGGTTGTAATGTAAATAGTTCATGATGGAGCTCGAGTAGAAAATATTGATTCATTTCTCAAGTGCAAAGATCTAGGGTTAATGCCAATCAATAAATTGGAACAACTTCGTAAATATATCTTCGATATAGAAATCGAAAAGGTTCCAAGTTTCCAACCCAAAAGGAAAATTTCTTGGAATTCATAAAACTCTTTCGATACAAAGTGTATCGCGTAGGAATCAACCGTTTGTATGATTCTTTGATAGAAAGAAAATCACAAAAGGGGTATGTTGCTGCCATTTTGAGAGGATTAAGAATCACCGAAGTTATGTCTAAACCCAATGATTTAAAACAAAAAAAAGATAAAGGATCCCAGAACAAGGAAACACCCTTTACAATTGTCTCAATAACTGAACCATAATAAAAACAAATTAAAAAAAAATGAAATGAAACAAATGAAAAAAGGAAGGGGTTTAAAGACCACTCAATAAAAGAAATGCCTAAAGATTTTCCTTTGAACTATTTGAGAGTTATCCAATTTGAGTTATGAGTACGAATGGTTTTTTTCTTTTTCAGGAAGGAAGAAGAAGAAAGAACTTAATCATATTGATTTAATCATTTTATATATCCATTTGCCGTTGTAATTCTATACATAAACATAAATAAAACTTTAAATCATTTTTTCTCGAGCCGTACGAGGAGAAAACTTCCTATACGTTTCTAGGGGGGGTATTATTCATCTACATCTATCCCAATGAGCCGTCTATCGAATCGTTGCAATTGATGTTCGATCCCGAAGAGAAGGAAGAGATCTTCGGAAAGTGGGTTTTTATGATCCAATAAAGAATCAAACTTATTTAAATGTTCCTGCTATTCTATATTTCCTTGAAAAGGGTGCTCAACCTACAGAAACTGTTCAGGATATTTTGAA